TTAAGTGAGGAACTCGCCTGAGGGAAAGGGACTGCGACCTTCAACTCCCAAGATATATCATATAATATAGCATGTTGCCCTGAAGAAGGATTGGAGTTATTTTCCTTCGGTCCATAAACGCAAGAATCGCGAGACGGCAGACATCGGCCGATGAGGCTAGTAGGGCCCTAGTCCTGTAACCATTTAGAAGGGGCAATGAGAATTCCTAACTGAGAAGTCACCACGAGCATAACAATCTTATTGGAACTTGAAAGAGAAGTGAATTTGTGAATGCCTAACTGAACGTTCAAGATTGGATTCAGAAGCTGAGGCGACCGGAAGGGAGGCGAGCGAAGTGAGGCCACTTTATAGTCCCTCTGCCAAAGAATTTCATAGAGATAAACGGTTCAGCTCCCTTCTAAGCCTTTAGAGGATTAGAGGAATCATCGATGAAAGTGTTACTTACTTACTTACGAAGATCGACTGGATAACCTTCTACTGACAGAGTGGTGGGTGCTACTGTCTTATCTTATCCCTTCTTCTTTTACCCCGGCCCGGGGCTGGTCATTCAGTTCAGTCAAGTTCATATGCTTTCCAACGTGGGAGTAAAGGGAGTTGGTAGCATTCCCCTGGCTTTCCATTTCCAATAAGTCTGGGATAAACTAGAAGACTAACTCCTTCCCCTCCTAGGGCTTCAGCAAGGTGTCTATTCTGAGGCTTAGGAGAATGAAGCAGCCCCGGGTGTGAGTGAACTCCCCTCTACTTCCAGGCAAGAGGACTAAACCTAAAGTATCTTCTCTTCTCCGGTTCTAGCTTACGTTTGAGTTTCCTCTGACTACAAGGTAATTTATCAGCTGGAGCAGAAGTGGACGAACAACACCTCCTTTCCTTGCATTAGCGCCCGCTTTTCCACATCCACTTCAGGGAGAGAGCAAGTATAAATCATAGCTTTAGGCTTTCGAGCCTTTCTTCCTAGGACAGAATTACTTGAACTTGAGCGGTTGTCTGGAACTGATGCTACACCTTGGGGCTGCAGTCCCTTCTTCTTAGCACGGATGTCCCTCTTCAATCCCCTGCTCCTACCATTGAAACAGCTAGGGGCTAGTAAGTCCTGCCAATATCAGGGAAAGAATAGCTCCCGAAGGGCTTCCTTCTTTATCTAAGCGACTAATAGGCTTGGGTGGCTAGGGCACATGCTATCGAGGTTACACGCCTGGTCCCGAAACCACATCTGGCAGATGCGATTCCTGGATGTAGTTGGATGTGATTATCGGTGAAAGCATAGAAGGATCTCCTGTCAATAGTCACAGGGAATTACACTATAGCTTTAGGACCTGACCTGTAATAGGTGGTGTAAATGTCCTTATTTATTATAGGATGAAGATGATTCACTCACCAAGAAGACCGTCTACTCGAGCAGTAAGAGTTGATTCAATTGCCAACAGAAGACCGTCTGCGACAACAAGACCATCAGCAGCAGATGATTGAACAGCGGATGCGTTGAGGAGATCAGCCCTAATTGAAGACCCGATACTCTCAACCAAGAACTTCTATATATAACACCAACCGCGGAACAGGAGCATGCGTTACACACGTCGTCAGCTAGCGGACGCAAGCAGAGTGGGACCTTCTCCGATAGTCTCTTTCATCATAATATTGAAAGCTTCCCCGCCCGATGCTTTGTTAATGTCAGAGTTGATATCAAGATGAAAGGGAAAGACAATAAGAAAGATTCAAGATAAAGACTAGAAGAAGGGGCTTTCTTAGAAGAATTCCCACTTGGACTGGTAGTGAGAACCCGATCTCCAGAAGCTAATTGGCAAGGTTCGACTTGACCGGAGCGGATCGCAACTCAAGCACAACTAGAGTTCACTCACCCACGTGCCCAATACTTGATGTGATGACTCTAGCCCCATGTCGGCTTCATTGACGAGTCATGATGCTGCGATATAGGATCAAAATCGACTTTCATTTCACTTAACTCATCAAAGCAAGGAGTGGCTACTAGATAGACAATTAGTTCCGAGACTAAGAGATTGGGCTATCGGCCGGTATCAGTTGAAGTCAACAAAGAAGGAAAGCCTTCCCCCAATCCAACATTTTCAGGTGAAAAGAAGATAGATGACTGAGAGTCACGGGATTTTGAAAGCGCCGCATCTAGCTCAGCAGCTTCTTCAAAAGAGATGACGGATACAGAGCGGTTACCACTTGTAGGCTCATTCACCAACTAGGCCATGAGTTTGCTTTAACGAGTGCACGAGCAGAAGCGGAGACAGAGTTGTCCCCCGATCTGAGATATTAGCGAGATTAGCTACACGCCACTTAACCTAAAGAAAGGTCGACCTGAGAAAGCCCTTTTTAAGCTGATAGGAGAACTTCACTTACTAAATTTCTTGAGTAGCGAGAATCTTTCCTCAGAGGCACGGAAAGGGTCCAAGCCATAGGAAAGACAGCAACTTGAGTGCGGAGAAGGGGAAAGGGCGCTCGAAGCAAAAGGAACGAAAAGCACACCATATAGGTC